TCAAAAAGGGGGGTTCCTCCTTTTATCGTTGTATGTGAAAGACATGTATTCTTCAAAATAGATCGTTCTTTTTAGTTATTATCTATACTTATTTCGTGTATGTGGATAATTTTTTTAATATACTCTTTTTAATATACATTGTTTTTTTACTTTAACATATAAATATATAATAAACATACAAATATATATAATACAAATATATTTATATATACATGTATATGTGATATATATATATCACATATACGTATGCGCGCACATCACACATCACATATATAAATGACATGAGGGAAAAAAAATGGAAGAAAATAAGGGAAAATAAAAATTGATTAAGTCCAGAGTGCTATGTCCATAATTCAAAGTAAGGAGTATCATAAGATTTCTGATAAACATAAGTTTTTTTTATTGGGTTTCAATCCAATCAATCAGTTACACAACAAGTTAGGTAATTACTCCCTTCCCAAAATGAACTAGAATACCTAGGTATTTTTTTTAATTCGAATATAGATACTATGATCCATATTTGAATAAAAAAAGTACTCTTTTTTTGGTCTAACTCTTTTTCCTTACTATATATAGTATACTATATAATATATTTATTATACTATTATAGTATAATAAATATGTTTATTAATCACAAAAAAAAATCAGAATAATTAAGAATCTCAATATTTGACTTTTTTTCATATCTTTTTTTTTTTCTTTTATTATTGTTCCTTTCTAAAAGGATAAAAAAGATAAGAATTGGTGAATCGAGAACAATTTGTAATTATAAGAAAAAAGAGTTTCTTTTCTTATGGAACATACATATCAATATGCGTGGATAATACCTTTTCTTCCACTTCCAGTTACTATGTCAATAGGATTTGGACTTCTACTTATTCCGACAGCAACAAAAAATATTCGTCGCATGTGGGCTTTTCCTAGTGTTTTACTCTTAAGTATAGCTATGGTGTTTTCAGCCAATCTGTCTATTCAACAAATAAATGGAAGTTTTATCTATCAATATCTATGGTCTTGGACCATCAATAATGATTTTTCCTTAGAGTTTGGATACTTGATCGATCCACTTACTTCTATTATGTCAATACTAATTACTACTGTTGGAATCATGGTTCTTATTTATAGTGACAAGTATATGTATCACGATCAAGGATATTTGAGATTTTTTGCTTATATGAGTTTTTTTAATACTTCTATGCTGGGATTAGTTACTAGTTCAAATTTGATACAAATTTATATTTTTTGGGAACTTGTGGGAATGTGTTCTTATTTATTAATAGGGTTTTGGTTCACACGACCAATTGCAGCAAGTGCTTGTCAAAAAGCTTTTGTAACTAATCGTGTAGGGGATTTTGGTTTATTGTTAGGAATCTTAGGTTTTTATTGGATAACAGGTAGTTTAGAATTTCGGTATTTGCTCGAAATAACTAATAACTTAATCCAAAATAATGGGGTCAATTCTTTATTTGCTACCTTGTGTGCTTCTTTATTATTCGTCGGTGCAGTTGCTAAATCCGCACAATTCCCCCTTCACGTATGGTTACCTGATGCTATGGAAGGACCCACTCCTATTTCGGCTCTTATACACGCTGCTACTATGGTAGCAGCAGGAATTTTTCTTGTAGCTCGGCTTCTTCCTCTTTTCATAGTCATACCTTATATAATGAATTTCATTTCTTTAATAGGTGTAATAACACTATTATTAGGGGCTACTTTGGCCCTTGCTCAAAGAGACATTAAAAAAAGCTTAGCCTATTCCACAATGTCTCAATTGGGTTATATTATGTTAGCTCTAGGTATAGGTTCTTATCGAGCTGCTTTATTCCATTTGATCACTCATGCCTATTCAAAAGCTTTATTGTTTTTGGGATCCGGATCTATTATTCATTCAATGGAACCTATTGTTGGATATTCACCAGATAAAAGTCAGAATATGGTTCTTATGGGTGGTTTAACAAGATATGTTCCAATTACAAGAACTACTTTTTTATTGGGTACACTTTCTCTTTGTGGTATTCCACCTCTTGCTTGTTTTTGGTCCAAAGATGACATTCTTAATGATAGTTGGTTGTATTCACCAATTTTCGCAGTAATAGCTTATTTCACAGCAGGATTAACCGCATTTTATATGTTTCGGGTATATTTACTTACCTTTGATGGGTATTTCCGCGTTCA